TGTCATTCAATCGAAGAAGATGGTATCATTGGCATAAGAGATGTCATTTCTAGTCTATCTGTTTCTATTTTCTATATATGGAAAGTTCAGAAATTATCATATAATAATCGATAAGTTGCAACAGAAAAAGGGGAGGTTAATGAATGATTTTGAAATATAGTCTACTCGGTAATCCATTATTATTATGGATGAATATAGTTAATTCGGTCGTTATGGTCGGACTTTATTATGGATTTCTAACCACATTTTCTATAGGTCCCTCTTATCTCTTACTTCTAAGAACTCGGGTTATGAAAGAAGGGGGCGAAAAAGAGGTATCGGCAACAACCGCTTTTATTATGGGACAATTCATAGTATTCATATCGACCTATTATCCGCCCCTGCATCTAGCATTGAGTAGACCCCATACACTAACTGTCCTAGTTATACCGTATCTTTTGTTTCATTTCTTATTCTTCTGGAACAATCGCAAATCCCTTTATAGACCTACTCACGGAAATTTCATTCCCAACTTTAGCATTCAATATGTATTTCTGAATAATCTAATTTTTCAATTATTCAACCATTTTATTTTACCAAGTTCAACATTAACCAGATTAGTCGACATTTCTATGTTTCGATGCAACAATAAGATTTTATTTGTAACAAGTAGTTTTTTTGGCTGGGTAGTTGGTCACATTTTTTTGATGAAATGTATTGACTTAGTATTATCTTGGCCATGGGAAAAAATGAGATCTAATGCACTTTTTAGATCTAATAAATATCTTGTGTCAAAATGGAGAATTTATGTATCTCAAATCTTTAGTATTCTTTTATTTATCACCTGTATCTGCTATCTAGGAAGAATGCCATCACCCATTATAACTAAGAAACTGAAAGAAAGTGCAAAAAGGGAAGAAAAAAAGAAAACTCAAAAAGAAAGAGATGTAGAAATAGAAACAATTTCGAAAACAAATAAGATAGAACAGGAAGAAGATAGATCCGTGGAAAAAGACCTTTCTATTTCTTTGGAAGAAAGGCAGAATCTTTACAAGAAGATATATGAAACAGAGGAGATCCGGCTGAATGGAAAGGAAAAAGATGAATTCGGCCTTAAAGAGAAAGAAAAGAATGAACTCTTATGGATTGAAAAATCCCTTCTGTCTCTTCTTTTCGATTATCAACGATGGAATCGCCCCCTGCGATATGTAGAAAATGATCGATTTTCTAATGCTGTAAGAAATGAAATGTCTCAATATTTTTTTGATACATGCGCAAGTGATGGAAATCAAAGAATATCTTTCACATATCCACCTAGTTTGTCTACTTTTTTGAAAATAATACAAAAAAAGATGTCTTTTCGCGCAGCGGAAAAACTACCTGCGGAGGACTTCTCTAATGAATGGGTTTCGACCAATAAAAAACAAAGAGATAACTTAAGGAACGAATTCATAAATCGAATAGAAGCTATAGATAAAGGATCTCTGATCCTCGATGTGGTTGAAAAAAGGGCCAGATTGTGCAATGATGAGGAGGAACAAGAATGCTTACCTAAGTTTTATGATCCTCTTTTGAACGGACCCCACCGTGGAACAATAAAAAAAGGGAATTTACATTCAATTAGGAATGATTCAACTACCTCCACGCGGAGGTCTACCAAAATGGCTTGGATAAATAAGATTCAAGGTATCCTTTTTTCCAAGAATTATCGAGAATTTAAACGAGAATTTGAACACGAAACATATAAACTTGATATAAAATCATCATATACAGGCATTGAGGATTCATCAGTCCCAATTGATGAATTTACGGAAGAAGCTGAAGAAGCTGAGAAATCAAGAACTCGTTTCAAACAATTTGCTTTTTGGGAAGAAGAAAAAGTATTTGATATGGTTAGAGCTGATCCGAATGATCAAAAAATTAGTAATCAATCAATTCAAATTGAAGAAATTAAGAAAAAGATTCCCCGATGGTTATACAAACTGACTTCTGATTTGGATTTTGAAGAAGAGGAGGAGGAGGAGGAAGAAGATGATCAGGAAGAAACCACAGATGATCACGGGATTCGTTCAAGAAAAGCCAAACGTGTGGTAATTTATACTGATACCGACGAGGATACTAATATCCTTAATACCACTGATAATATCATTAATACTACTGATAGTAATCAAGCAGAAAATAGTGATGATCAAGTCCAAAATGGTGATCAAGCAGAAGAACATGAGATGGCCTTGATACGTTACTCGCAACAATCGGATTTTCGTCGGGATCTAATCAAAGGGGCGATCCGGGCTCAAAGACGTAAAACAGTGACTTGGGAAATGTTTCAAACAGATGTGCATTCCCCCCTTTTTTTTGACAGAATAGACAAAACACCTTTGTTTTCTTTTGATATCTCAAGGATGATGAACCTAATTTTTAGGAATTGGATGGAGGAGAAAAGCCCAAAAAGAAAAACGTCTGATTATGTGGGCGAAGGGGCAAAAGAGAAAGAGAAAATAGAGGAAGAACATGAAGAAGAAAAAAGGGAGTATAAAAGAAAGGAGGATAAAAGACAGGAGGAGGAACGGATAGCAATAGCAGAAGCTTGGGATACTATTCTATTTGCTCAAGCAGTAAGGAGTTCCATATTAGTAACCCACTCGATTCTTCGAAAATACATCGTATTACCTTCATTGATAATAGTGAAAAATATTGGTCGTATGTTATTATTTCAATTCCCCGAGTGGTATGAAGATTTTAAGGAATGGAGTAGGGAAATGCATATCAAATGCACATATAATGGTGTTCAATTATCGGAAACAGAATTTCCAAAGGATTGGTTAACAGACGGTATTCAGATAAAAATCCTATTTCCTTTCTCTCTGAAACCTTGGCGTAGATCTAAGCTGCGATCCCATCATAAGGATCTAAGAAAAAAACAAAAAAATTTCTGTTTTTTAACGATCTGGGGGATGGAAACAGAACTGCCTTTTGGTTCTCCCCGAAAAAAATCTTTCTTTTTTGAACCCATTCATAAAACACTCGAAAAAAAAATTAGCAAAGTAAAAAAGAAAGGTTTTTTCTTTCTAATAATTCTAAAAGACAACATAAAAGGTTTTATAAAGGTTCTCAAAGAAAAAATAAGATGGATTTTAAAAAGAGTTCTATTTATAAAAGTCAAAGTGAACGAACTCTTTTTCTTTTTTAGATTGACGCCAGTCTTTGACCCAAGTAAAAATGAGGAACCAACTCAAAATGAGAAGGATTCCAAAATAAGTAATAGGATCATCTATGAATCACCCATTAGAATTGAATCCAGAGATTGGGCAAACGATTCACTGACAGAAAGACAAATTAATGATCTGGCGGATAAGACAACCAAAATCTGGGATCGGGTAGAAAAGATTATGAAAGACAAGAAAAAAAAACCTCTAACTCCAGATATGGAGGATATAAATATTAGTACTAACAAGAGAAATTGTAGTAATAAAAGAACCGAATCACGGAAACATATTTGGCAAATATATAAAAAAAGAGGAAGTGCTCGATTAATCCCTAAATGGGATTCTTTTATGAAATCTTTCATTGAAAGAATATACATGGATATCCTTTTATGTATCACTAACATTTACAGGATCAATGTACAATTTTTTCTTGACTCAGTAAAAAAGATTTTAAATGGATACACTTACAATGACGAAATAAAGGAAAAGGGTGCTAATAAAACGAATCCCAATATAATTCCCTTCATTTCGACTATAAAATTAAAATATCTTTCTACTTATACTACTAATATGAGTAGTAATAGTAATAGTAATAGTAATAGTAATTCACCGATTTACTGCGACTTACCTTCTTTGTCCCAAGCCTATGTGTTTTACAAATTATTTCTACCCCAAGTTAGTAACAAATATAAGTCAGAATCCATATTTCATTACTACAGAACATATCCTTTTATTAAGGATAAAATAAAAGACTATTTCCATGACTACTTCCATACACGAGGAATATTTGATTCAGAATCAAAACACAATAAACTGCGGAATTCTGGAATTAATGAATGGAAAAACTGGTTAAAGAGCCATTATCAATACAATTTATCCCATGACAAATGGTCTAAATTAGCACCTATAAAATGGAGAAAGAAAGTCAATCAGCATCGTACGATTAAAAATAACGACTCACCATTGGATTCATATGAAGAAAAAGACCAATTAATTCATTCCGGGGGAAAGGATTATTATAAATTGGGCTTATTGAAGAGTCCGAGTCACGAAAAAAAAATGAAAAAACGCTACAGGTATGACCTTTTATCATATAAATATCTTAATTATGAATATGTGAAAGACTCCAATATTTATGGATCACCATTACAAGTGAAAAGGCACGGAGAGATTTCTAATTACAATACACATAAATACAAATCGTTTTATGCTATAACTATAAATGATAGCCTAGAAGATAAATATACAATTGATACGGATCAAAATCTAGATAGAAAATATTTTGAATTGAGGATCACCAATTTTGATCCTAGAAACAATATTGAAACTAGGACCAGTACGGATATCGGAACTTTCATTAATAAAAAAAATAAAACTACTACTACTAAGACGGGGACCAATAAGAAAGATATTATCTCTCTTTATATCAGAATTCATCAAGAAATCCAGACAAAGCAAAAAGAGTTCTTTTTTGATTGGATGGGAATGAATGAACAAATGTGGGATCGTACTATATCGAATCTGCACCCTTGGTTCTTACCAGAATTTGTGCCGCTTTATGATCGATATAGAACTAATCCGTGGACCATACCAATCAAATTGCTTATATTTGATTTTCATGGAAATCAAACAAGCGATCTTTATATAGATCCAAAGGTTGAATCTAATCAAAAAGAAAGATCTAATCCAAAACCAAAAGTAGAATCTAACAAAAAGGGATATCTTGAATTAGAGAATCGGAACCGGAACGAGAAAGAACAACAGCACCAAGGAAATCTTATATCAGATATAAGAAACAAAAAAAAAGATGTTGGAGCAAATTCCGCGGGTTCAGATATTAAGAAACGCAGAAAGAAAAAGAAATTCAAGAGCAAGAAAGAAGCGGAACTAGACTTATTTTTGAAAAAATATTTTCTTTTTCAACTTCGATGGAGTGATTCTTTTAATCAAAGAATGACCAATAATATCAAGGTATATTGTCTACTGCTTAGACTTATGGATCCGAATGAAATTGCTATATCCTCTATTCAAAGAGGAGAAATGGGTCTAGATGTAATGCTGATTAATAAGGATCTGTCTTTTCCAGAATTGATAAAAAGGGGAATATTTATTATTGAACCGGTTCGTTTGTCTATCAAACGGAATGGAATTTTGATTATGTATCAAACCATAGCCATTTCATTGACCCATAAGGTTCAGCACCAAACTAATCGAGGATACCAAGCAAAAAAACATGTTGATGAGAATTACTTTAATGGCTCGATTGCACGACACGGAGGAGTGTGTGTGAATGGGGACAATAATAATTATGATTTGCTTGTTCCTGAACATATTTTATCTCCTAGCCATCGTAGAGAATTGAGAATTATAAGCCGTTTCAATTACCGAAATAGGAACGTTGTGAATAAGAATCCAGTATTTTGCAATAGGGCTAAGACTAATGCGCAGGGGTTTGATAAATTTGTAAATAGGGATAAGCCTTTTGATACAGATACAAATAACTCTCTAAAATGGAAAGTGTTTCTTTGGCCTACTCATCGATTAGAAGATTTAGCCTGTATGAATCGCTATTGGTTTGATACCAATAATGGGAGTCGTTTCAGTATGTCAAGGATCGATATGTATCAGCAATTTTGAATTCGCTGATGTCAATTTACCTCTCTATCACGTGCCTGGTATATGAGAACATGTAAATAAATACCTTGTGTTAGACTTTGATACACAAGATTCAGTCGCATATCAATTGGATCTAGGAATGAATCGACGGTATCTTTTTGGGTCCCTTTCATTTTGTTTCGTGAGCTCAGGAATATACCATCCCTTTGTGTCTGAATGAATTTCTTGTTATTATTTATTCATATTATTCATATTCATTTTTATTTGTTTGATGTTTGATAGAAACAAAAAGTAATATATGAATCAATCCAGATTATTGTGTACACCAGAGCAAAATAGATGATTATTCTTGATTGGGAAGATTCATACCCGTGGGAACAAAAAGAAAAAAAGAGAAGAATTTATTTGTATGGTAAAGAATTCGCCCATATCTGTTATTCTACAAGAAGAAAAAAGTGGTTCTGTTGAATTCCAAGTATTTAATTTTACCAATAAGATAGAGAGACTTACTTCACATTTGGAACTGCACAGAAGGGACTACTTATCTCAGAGGAGTCTGCGGAAAATGCTGGGGAAACGCCAACGACTGTTGGTTTATTTATCAAAGATAAATCGAGTGCGTTATAGGGAATTAATTGGTCAATTGGGTATTCGGGAACCAAAAACTGGTTAGTTTGGAAATTTGTTTGAATTATTCGGTTCATTAGATCTTTAATTTTTATGAACCTCGTTTAATTTTCAGGAATTCATGGAATAATGAATTGGGATCGGAGAAGAAAAACATATGACTGTACCAGACGCAAGAAAAGACCTCCTCGTGGTCAATATGGGTCCTCACCACCCGTCAATGCATGGTGTTCTTCGACTCATTGTTACTCTAGATGGCGAAGATGTTATCGACTGTGAACCCATATTGGGTTATTTACACAGAGGAATGGAAAAAATTGCGGAAAACCGAACAATTATACAATATCTACCTTATGTGACACGTTGGGATTATTTAGCTACTATGTTCACGGAGGCAATAACCGTTAATGCACCAGAGGAATTGGGAAATATTCAAGTACCTAAAAGAGCCAGCTATATTAGGGTAATTATGCTGGAGTTGAGTCGTATAGCTTCGCATTTGTTATGGCTTGGACCTTTTATGGCCGATATCGGTGCACAGACTCCTTTCTTCTATATTTTCAGAGAGAGAGAATTGTTATATGATCTATTCGAAGCTGCCACAGGTATGCGAATGATGCATAATTATTTCCGTATCGGAGGGGTAGCTGCTGATCTACCTCATGGCTGGATAGATAAATGTTTAGATTTCTGCGATTATTTTTTAACGGGAGTTGTTGAATATCAAAAGCTTATTACGCGCAATCCCATCTTTTTAGAACGAGTTGAAGGGGTAGGCTTTATTGGGGAAGAGGAAGCAATAAATTGGGGTTTATCAGGACCAATGCTACGAGCTTCCGGAATCCCATGGGACCTTCGTAAAGTCGATCGGTATGAGTGTTATGATGAATTCGATTGGGAAGTCCAATGGCAAAAAGAAGGAGACTCATTAGCTCGTTATTTAGTAAGAATTGGTGAAATGACGGAATCCATAAAAATTATTCAACAGGCTCTAGAAGGAATTCCAGGGGGGCCTTATGAAAATTTAGAATTCCGACGCTTTGCTGGAACAAAAGATTCAGAATTGAACGATTTTGAATATCGATTCATTAGTAAAAAGCCTTCCCCCAGTTTTGAATTGTCAAAACAAGAACTTTATGTGAGAGTAGAAGCCCCAAAGGGAGAATTAGGTATTTTTCTGATAGGAGATAATAGTGTTTTTCCTTGGAGATGGAAAATCCGTCCACCCGGTTTCATCAATTTGCAAATTCTTCCTCAGCTAGTTAAAAGAATGAAATTGGCTGATATTATGACAATACTAGGTAGTATAGATATTATTATGGGAGAAGTTGATCGTTGAAATGATAATTGAAGAAGCACAAGCTATCAATTCTTTTTTCAGATCGGAATCCTCAAAAGAGGTCTATGGACTCATATGGTTACTTGTACCTATTTTGACTCTTGTATTGGGAATCACAATAGGGGTATTAGTAATTGTGTGGCTAGAAAGAAAAATATCTGCAGGGATACAACGACGAATTGGTCCTGAGTATGCCGGTCCCTTGGGCATTCTTCAAGCTCTAGCGGATGGGGTCAAACTACTTTTCAAAGAAGATCTTCTTCCATCTAGAGGAGATATTCGTTTATTTAGTGTCGGCCCATCTGTAGCGGTCGTATCAATTCTACTGAGTTATTCAGTAATTCCCTTTGGCCATCACTTTGTCCTAACCGATCTCAGTATAGGTGTTTCTCTATGGATCGCAATTTCAAGTATTGCCCCTATCGGACTTCTTATGTCCGGATATGGATCAAATAATAAATATTCCTTTTCGGGTGGTTTACGAGCTGCTGCTCAATCTATTAGTTATGAAATACCGTTAACTCCATGTGTGTTATCAATATCTCTACGTGTGATTCGTTGGAATACGCACTCTTACCTCTTTCTTTGCTTTTTATAGTTATAGGAAAGAAGTTGATTGAATTGAATATAAATATATAGATAGAACTCTTTTCTTATTCATCACTGGGATCGATGAACTAAACCAGATAGTTATATGAGTGAAACAAAACTGCTTATGAATTCGCAGTAAGAAGATCGAGTCTCATTACCTACGTACGAGAGTAAAGTGGAGCTAAACATAAGCGGCGGAAGCTGTTTACCCCAAGTATCGATTAGCGCATCATGACTTGAAGCGGGCGCAAAAGATCAACTGTATGGAGTTTTTACTTTTGTATTTATTACCATATCGAGGATCAACCAAAACTGAGTGGACGGTTAGGAACACCAAGGTACACAAAAGATTAGTAACGGAGATAATGTAACGTATCCAAACGGATATTTTTTACATTACATAAAAGGAGTCATAATGAGGGCTTGAAGTTGGTAGAAATGATCAAAAAGTACTTCCCCATGATCCCGATCCAGAGTATAGCTCCTATCCACTGATTGAAAAATAACTATCAGGAACGAAGTAATCCTTTATTTATATAGTATAGTCCCACTGAGAAAGAAGAACAGGAAGGAAAAATGGATTGACTATTTATTGTATCTTATTGAAAGATCGAGTTATTACTGAACAAAAAACTAAGCAAAAAGGATAAAGGATGAGATGGATTCAGTTTTTTATTTGCTATTATCTTATCGCGGACAGAATCCCACTGGTCTAGTTCACTTATGAGCATTTTGATTCATCTTTCTTTTTTCCTATGGTATGCCGATGTAATACCGAAGCATACCTTAGATTTATTCGTGACCATTGAGGAGCCGTATGAAGCTGAGGTCTCATGTACGGTTCTGGAATAGAGATGGGAACAGTGATGTTATCATCGACTATGATTATCTAACAGTTCAAGTACGGTTGATATAGTTGAGGCGCAGTCCAAATATGGTTTTTGGGGGTGGAATCTTTGGCGTCAACCTATAGGATTTATAGTTTTTATAATTTCTTCACTAGCGGAATGTGAGAGATTGCCCTTTGATTTACCGGAAGCCGAGGAGGAATTAGTAGCAGGTTATCAAACTGAATATTCAGGTATAAAATTTGGTTTATTTTATGTTGCTTCTTACCTAAATCTACTAGTTTCTTCATTATTCGTAACAGTTCTGTACTTGGGCGGGTGGAATCTTCCTATTCCATATATACCAATCACTGAACTTTTCGAAATAAATAAAATTAGTGAAGTCTTTGGAACAACAATTAGTCTCCTCGTTACATTAGCTAAAGCTTATTTGTTCCTGTTCATTCCTATCTCAACAAGATGGACTTTACCTAGGCTGAGAATGGATCAATTATTAAATCTTGGGTGGAAATCTCTTTTACCTATTGCTCTTGGTAATCTATTATTGACAACTTCTTCCCAACTTGTTTCGCTGTAACAGAATAGGATATTCCAGATTCTTTTCCTCTATCAAGCAAGAGAAAGAAACATCAATCATGGATATTCACGATATATATGTTTCCTATGGTGACTGGGTTCATGAATTATGGTCAACAAACAGTACGAGCTGCAAGATACATTGGTCAAAGTTTCATGATTACCTTATCTCATGCGAATCGTTTACCTGTAACTATTCAATATCCTTATGAAAAATCGATCACATCAGAGCGTTTCCGTGGACGAATCCACTTTGAATTTGATAAATGCATTGCTTGTGAAGTATGTGTTCGCGTATGTCCGATAGATCTACCTGTTGTTGATTGGCGATTAGAAACAGATATTAGAAAGAAACGATTGCTTAATTATAGCATTGATTTCGGAATCTGTATATTTTGTGGTAATTGCGTGGAGTATTGCCCCACAAACTGTTTATCAATGACTGAAGAATATGAACTTTCCACCTATGATCGTCACGAATTAAATTATAATCAAATTGCTTTGGGTCGGTTACCAATGTCTGTAATTGGAGATTACACAGTTCGAACAATTATGAATTCAACTCAAATAAAAATATCTATGGATAAACCCCTTGATTCAAGAACGATTACCAATTAAATTAAAAATAAGATTAAGTTTTGATCGAAAGTAGGTAAGTTTCTTTCATGTCAGACAAAAAATAACTAGATTTGTGAGGATTATAACTACTTTTGGAATATATAAATATATATAGCCATAGCCGTTATTTTTTTTGTTTAATTTAAAATATGAAATTACGAACTCCGCTTCGACTAAAGACAAAAGCAAGATTGGCCCGTTCAATTGATTAACTCTATCTACATCAACCCATACCACGTTGGGGTAAGAACTATTAGATACAAAAAAGGGTAACCCACTTTTTCCCGACCAGTAAGATCATGAGATATTTTGACTTATTTATCGCTTATTTAACACATAATGGATTTACCTGCGCCAATACATGATATTCTTTTAGTATCTCTGGGATCAGGTCTTATAGTAGGAGGTCTAGGAGTGGTATTACTTACCAATCCAATTTATTCTGCCTTTTCGTTGGGATTGGTTCTTGTTTGTATATCTTTATTTTATATTCCATCGAACTCTTATTTTGTAGCTGCTGCGCAGCTACTTATTTACGTGGGAGCCATAAATGTCTTAATCTTATTTGCTGTGATGTTTATGAATGGTTCAGAATATTACAATTATTTTAATTTTTGGACTGTCGGGGATGGGTTCACTTCGTTAGTTTGTACAAGTATTTTTTTTTTACTAATTGCTACTATCCCAAACACATCATGGTACGGGATTATTTGGACTACAAGATCAAACCAGATCATAGAGCAGGACCTTACAAGTAATGTTCAACAGATTGGGATTCATTTATCAACAGATTTTTATCTTCCATTTGAACTTATTTCTATAATCCTTTTAGTTTCCTTAGTGGGCGCAATTGCTATGGCTCGCCGGGAATAGATACTTAGAGTTGGGAATAACAAATCAACCAAATAAAATAAAGTAAATAAGATCTTCCCCCGTGTAATTGTTATCGCATCGGTCCACCTTAAATTGGAATATTGTTCATGAGACATATTGCAAAGTTTTTGTTAGTTCGAGGACCCATTTCAGTGTCTTTTTTGGTACTGTATTTTTTACATTATATATAATATAGTGGATTGATAATTGAATTCTATTCAGTGGAATCTTCTAATTAATCGAATCGGTTGAATTGTTTGAATGAATTGTTGTTTATATTGAAACGAATCGAGATTGACGAGGAGTTGGTCAATGATGCTCGAGCATGTACTTGTTTTGAGTGCCTATTTATTTTCTATTGGTATCTATGGATTGATCACAAGTCGAAACATGGTTAGAGCACTTATGTGTCTTGAACTTATACTGAATGCTGTTAATATGAATCTCGTAACATTTTCTGATTTATTTGATAGTCGCCAATTAAAGGGAGACGTTTTCTCGATCTTCGTTATCGCTATTGCAGCCGCCGAAGCAGCTATTGGACCAGCTATTGTTTCTTCGATCTATCGTAACAGAAAATCAACTCGTATCAATCAATCAAATTTATTGAATAAATAAAATGAATAAAATAGTCATAATCTTTACTCAGATATATAAAGACATATACGTTATGTCACTCTGTAGAAGTAGATAGACACCCGGTTCATGTTATGGATCAATGGATCATAAGCATGGATTAGGAATAGAAGTACAATACAATTTTATACGTTTTATTCTTTATTATATATAATAATAATTCATTTATAGATTAGCAAAACGTGTATTGACTGATATGACCATCTTATCTTTGATGAAAGATAAGAGATCAAAGTATCTTGGGCCTATCTCATGAACAGATCAGAAATATATTTCTAACAAAACTTTATGGTCTAATCACCGATTCGTCTGGTGCCCAAATATTGAATCATTTACTAAAGCTACCAGACCGAAAATTTATGACGTTCAAAAAAAAATTAATAGATCCAATGTCACACTCAGTAAAGATTTATGATACATGTATCGGGTGTACCCAATGCGTACGAGCGTGTCCTACGGATGTCCTGGAAATGATACCCTGGGACGGATGTAAAGCTAAACAAATTGCTTCCGCGCCAAGAACGGAGGACTGTGTAGGTTGTAAGAGATGTGAATCTGCTTGTCCAACGGATTTTTTAAGTATACGGGTTT